ACATTTATATGTTTCGATGCAACAACAAGATGTTATTTGTAACAAGTAGTTTTGTTGGTTGGTTAATTGGTCACATTTTATTCATGAAATGGCTTGGATTGGTATTAGTCTGGATACGGCAAAATAATTCTATTAGATCGAATAAGTACATTCGATCTAATAAGTACCTTGTATCAGAATTGCGAAATTCTATCGCCCGGATCTTTAGTATTCTCTTATTTATTACCTGTGTCTACTATTTAGGCAGAATACCGTCACCCCTTTTTACTAAGAAACTGAAAGAAACCTCAAAAACGGAAGAAAGAGATGTAGAAATAGAAACAGCTTACGAAATGAAGGGGACTAAACAGGAACAAGAGGGGTCCAAAAAAGAAGATCCTTCTCCTTCCTTTTTTGCGGAAGAAAAGGCGTATCTGAACAAAATTGATGAAATGGAAGAAACCAAAGTGAATGGAAAGGGAAATGAATTCCACTTTCGATTTACAGAGACAGACTCTAAAAATAGACCCGTTTCTGAAGAGTCTTATCTAATGAATATGAATGAGAATCAGGACAATTCAAGATTCAAAATAAATGATTCAAAAACGGAAAATAAACTAATAAAAAAATGGATACACAAGAAAAATAGAAGAAAAGATAAGAAGAAATACGGCCACCCCCTATATTTTTGCTACCCTCTCCTACAAAGAAACTCATGACACCAATTCCGTTGGCAATTCCATCAATTATTCGTCTATCAAAAAAATGTGTTAATTTCGCCAATTTTCTTATTCCCCCAGTAAAGGATGTTGTATAAAAAGTATCCATATAAGCCCGATTATATGACCAATCATATAGAGCGTTTATAAATTTATCCCAATGTTTTCTTTTCGGACCTAACTTAACAAATGAATTTATTAAATCAAAATTTTTAAAAGACGAATAGGTGGGTTTATATAAAAAAGACGCGATAAATATTCCGAAATAAGCTATACTGACTGACAAAGTTGCATTTTTCAAAAATTCATACCAATTTATTGAATCTTTTAATTTTTCATGTAAAAAGTTAATAGGGGGTTCTAACCATTTGGTTAATATATCCAAATCTGTTCTAAAAGGAAGTCCTATAGATCCAATAAAAAAAGTAAATAGTACTAATAGAAGTAAAGGAAATAACATCGTATTATTCGACTCATAAGGATAAAAAAAGGCCTTTTTTTTATCAAAACGAAGAATATTAATAAAAGGCCGTTCCCCTCCTCTTTTTCTTACATTCTTATGATTCGGATATGTCTTTTTCGAAAAAAAAGAAGAACTTTCATTATTATTTATTCTTAATAAACCAAAATTCTTGTTAATTCTTTTTGAATACCCCTTACCCCATAGAGATATGGAATAGAAAGAAGCATTTTGCTTTCCGCTGTAATTTTGAAAATTAACGTTTAAATGGCCTTCAAAAGTAAGCAAATAAATGCGAAACATATAAAATGCGGTTAATCCCGCGGTGGCCCAAGCCATTATTGCGAAAATTGGCGAATACAACCAACTATCATTAAGAATTTCATCTTTTGACCAAAAACAAGCAAGAGGTGGAATACCACAAAGAGAAAGTGTACCTAATAAAAAAGAAGTTTTGGTAATCGGTACATGTTTTGTTAAACCGCCCATAAGAACCATATTCTGACTTTTATCCGGAGAATAGCCAACAACGGTTTCCATTGAATGAATAACGGACCCAGACCCTAAAAATAATAATGCTTTGGAATAAGCATGAGTAATCAAATGAAATAAAGCACTTCGATAAGACCCCATTCCTAGGGCTAACATCATATAACCCAATTGAGACATTGTCGAATAGGCTAAACCCCTTTTAATGTCTTTTTGAGCAAGAGCTAAAGTAGCTCCTAATAATAGTGTGATTGTGCCTATCAATGCGATTAAATCCATTATATGGGGTATAACCATAAAAAGAGGGAGAAGGCGAGCTACAAGAAAAATCCCCGCGGCTACCATGGTAGCAGCGTGTATAAGAGCGGAAATGGGAGTGGGTCCTTCCATAGCATCGGGTAACCACACGTGGAGGGGGAATTGTGCAGACTTAGCAACCGCACCGGCAAATAATAAAGCAGCACACAAAATAACAAAGGAAAAATAAACTTCATTATTATAAATCAAGTTATTGAAGATTTCGAATAAATCCCGAAACTCAAAACTACCTGTTATCCAATAAAAACCTAAAATTCCTAATAATAACCCCAAATCCCCCACACGATTAGTTACAAATGCTTTTTGGCAAGCATTTGCCGCAGAAGGTCGTGTAAACCAAAACCCTATTAATAGATAAGAACACATTCCAACTAATTCCCAAAAAAAATAAATTTGTATCAAATTTGAACTAGTAACTAATCCCAACATGGAAGTACTGAAAAAACTCATATAAGCAAAAAATCTCAAGTATCCTTGATCGTGAGCCATATAATTATCACTATAAATAAGAACGGTGATTCCAACAGTAGTAATTAACATTGACATAATAGAAGTAAGCGGATCCACCAGGTAGCCCCATTCTAAAGAAAAATCATTATCGAGTGTCCAAGACCATACATATTGGTGGATAGAACTGCTATTTATTTGCTGAATAGATAAATTAGTTGAAAAAACCATGACTATACTTAACAATAAAATACTTGTAAAAGCCCACATACGACGAAGATTTTTTGTTGCTGCCGGAAAAAGAAGAAGTCCCATTCCTATTAACATAGGAACTGGAAGTGGAACAAAAAGCAAAATCCACCCATATTGATATATTTGTTGCATAAAAAAATTTAAATTCGTAATTAATTCTTTCCGATTTATCGGATTTTACTTCTTTTCAAAGGAGTCAATAAAAAAATGCAAATATGTACTAACTTAAATATAAAAATATAGAATTTTTTCATTTTTATTTCTTTTTACTTATTCTTTCTCTTCCTAAATTTCTTCTAAATATTTCAAATATTCAAATAAAGAAGTTCTAATCGGTCAAATCATATGAAATACAAAGATTACTCATTGATATCTTTTTAATTTTCAAATTAAAATAAAATTTTGACAAATTACTAAAAATATTCTTCTTTTTTTTTTGTTTTTAGAAAAATTTTATGCGATTTTACCATATCGTTATCGTTCATAGTTTATTTTTTTAGAAAAAAAAATTTCTAGAAAAGAGCAGGTTTTTTTGAACAATAGATGTCTTTCACATCCAGCCATACCAATGAGTAATCTCTTAATTTTTATTTAAATGGCAGTTCCAAAAAAACGTACTTCTGCATCAAAAAAGCGTATTCGTAAAAATTTTTGGAAAAGGAAAGGCTATTGGGCGGCGTTAAAAGCATTTTCTTTAGCGAAATCTCTTTCTACCGGGACTTCAAAAAGTTTTTTTGTGGGACAAACAAATAAAATAAAAAAATAAGTTATTAAGAAATAAAGCGGAAAACCTTAGAACAATCTAAATCGACCTGACTCAAAAACGGAACCCTTCCGTTTCAAAAAGAAAATTTCCCAATTCCATTTCCCGGTGAATTAATCCATAGGAAATGGAATTCTTCTGTTTACTTTGGCCAAATTAAAACAAAGTGTTTTTTTGTTCATTAATAAAACTTATTTTTTGGTTTCGCTTTTTTAAATAAAAAGGGTAAATTAAAAAATAAGTTTTTTGAGGGGAGGGGGGACTTAATTCATAGTAAGACTCGCTGGTTTTAGAACAGCTCAAGTCGAGAAGAATCTAAACTCCACAATAAACCCTAAACTAAAAAAATGAACCTTCAAGTACATATTTGAAAAAATTCTTATTCATTGATTTGAATCTTTTCTATAAAATATTGCACTTAATTGAATTCTTAAATCTAGACGATTTCTTATTCATAGGTTATTATGGGGTCAAGACAAGCCGCTATGGTGAAATTGGTAGACACGCTGCTCTTAGGAAGCAGTGCTAGAGCATCTCGGTTCGAGTCCGAGTAGCGGCACGGCATGTCATCTCCTAAAAAATAAATAAAATAGATCCTATAATGAATAATAATGAATTCTGATTTCGATTTTATAATTAAGGGACCCTTTTTATGATATTTTCCACTTTAGAGCATATATTAACTCATATTTCTTTTTCTACTGTTTCAATTCTAATTACAATCCACTTGATAACCCTTTTTGTTGATGAAATCGCAAAACTATATGATTCATCCGAAAAGGGCATGATAATGGTCTGTTTATGTATAACAGGATTATTAATTTCTCGTTGGATTTATTCAAAACATTTTCCACTAAGTGATTTATATGAATCATTAATCTTCCTTTCATGGAGTTTTTCCTTTATTTATATCGTTCCATATTTCAAAAAAAATAAAAATATTCTAAACACAATAATTAGTCCAAGTGCTCTTTTTTCCCAGGGCTTTGCTACCTCAGGTCTTTTAACTGAAATACACGAATCCACAATATTAGTACCCGCCCTTCAGTCCGAATGGTTAATAATGCACGTAAGTATGATGATATTAGGATATGTGTCCCTTTTATGTGGATCATTATTATCAGTATCACTTCTAGTCATTACAGTTAGAAAAAATATTCTCTTTTTTTCTACGAATAATTGTTTATTAAATTTAAACGAGTCATTTTTACTTGGTAAAGCCCAATACATACATCAAGTAAAAGGAAAAAACGTTTTACAAAAAACTTCTTTTTTTTCTCCAATAAATTATTATAAGTCACAATTGATTCAACAATTGGATTATTGGAGTTATCGGGTTATTAGTCTAGGATTTCTCTTTTTAACGGTAGGAATTCTTTCTGGAGCAGTATGGGCTAACGAAGCATGGGGATCCTATTGGAGTTGGGACCCAAAAGAAACTTGGGCCTTTATTACTTGGATCATATTTGCAATTTATTTGCATACTCAAACAAATATAAAATGGAAGGGTACAAATTCAGCAATTGTAGCCTTTATTGGATTTCTTATAATTTGGATATGCTATTTTGGAGTAAACCTATTAGGAATAGGATTACATAGTTATGGTTCATTTAAATTAATATCTAATTAAATTGAAAAAAGGCGTTCTTACCACTTAACAATAGAAACCAATAAGAATAGAAAAACATATACTGCATATCAGATAAAATGAACTAGTGAAAGTCCCGTGAATCAAAGTCACGAGGCTCTCGCTAGTTCAAATTTCTTTTTTTACTTAATAACACAAGAGAAAAAAAAGTATTCTTTTTGTCATTGTACAATGAACCCTTTTGTAAATTGTAAATGATAAGATAGTTTTTTCGTTTTTTATCAAAAAAACTATTTATAAAAAGAATTAGATAAGATAGCTTCAACCTTTTCAACTGATAGTGAAAGAACGAAATCTGGGTACATACCAATACCGAGTACGGGTAAAAAAATAGAGCTCGAAAGAAATAACTCTCGCGGCCCGGAATCAAAAAAATAAGAGTTTGGACCATTAAATATTTTGTATCCATAGAACATCTGGCGTAACATAGATAATAAATAAATGGGGGTTAATATCATTCCAATTGCCATTACAAAAGTAATTGGGACCTTTATCATTAAAAGGTATTTTGGGCTAGTAACTAATCCCAAAAATACTATAAATTCGGCAACAAAACCACTCATACCCGGCAATGCGAGGGAGGCCATGGAAAAACTACTGAACATCGTGAACATTTTTGGCATTGGGATAGCTATTCCACCCATTTCGTCAAGATAAAGAAGGCGTATTCTATCATAAGTTGTTCCGGCCAAGAAAAAAAGTGAAGCACCGATAAATCCATGAGAGATTATTTGTAAAAGGGTTCCATTGAGCCCCATATCCGTGATAGAACCAATTCCTATAACTATGAAACCCATATGAGATACAGAGGAATAGGCTATTCTTTTTTTTAAATTCCGTTGACCAAGGGATGTTGAAGCTGCATAAATTATTTGCATTGCACCCACTAGTATCAACCAAGGAGAAAAAAGAGAATGAGCATGAGGAAATAATTCCATATTGATCCGAATTAACCCATACGCTCCCATTTTTAATAAGATTCCGGCTAGAAGCATACAAGTACTATAATGCGCTTCTCCGTGGGTATCTGGTAACCATGTATGTAGGGGTATGGTTGGTAATTTGACAGCAAAAGCAAGAAAAAACCCAATATAAAATAATATTTCCAAGGCCACAGGATAGGACTTATTAGCCAATATTTCAAAATTTAATGTTGGTGCAGTAGAACCATATAAACTAATACCCAGAACTCCCATTAAAAGAAAAATAGAACCTCCTGCCGTGTACAAAATAAATTTTGTAGCCGAATATAGACGTTTTTTTCCTCCCCACATGGATACAAGTAGATAAACGGGAATTAATTCTAACTCCCACATGAGAAAAAAAAGTAAAAGATCTCGAGAAGAAAATAAGCCTATTTGTCCACTGTACATTGCTAACATTAGGAAATGAAATAATCGAGAATCTCGAGTAACCGGCCAAGCCGCTAAAGTAGCTAAAGTAGTGATGAATCCCGTTAGTAAAACGGGTCCTATAGAGAGTCCATCTATTCCTAATCTCCAATGAAAATCCAAAAAAAGGATCCATTTATAATCTTCCATTAGTTGGATTAATGGGTCATCTGATTGAAAATGATAGCAGAATACATAAGTCGTTAGAAGAAGCTCTAAGATACATATACATAGAGTATACCACCGGATTACTCTATTTCCCCTATGTGGAAGAAAAAAAATCAAGCAACCTGCAAATATTGGCAAAACTGCAATTATTGTTAAACAAGGAAAATGGTTCGTGGTAAAGACAAGATACGCTTGGGCCAGAAAAACCCGTGCCCAAAATCAAATTAAATTGAGCACGAGTTTTGTCGGTAAAAAAAATAAAATGAGTTCAAGTAGAGTTTTATGGAATGTATCAATAAGCTAGACCCATACTGCGAGTTGTTTCATGCCATAAATAAACCCGAACACTCAAAAAATCCGTCGGACACGCAGATTCACACCTCTTACAACCAACGCAATCTTCGGTTCTTGGGGCAGAAGCAATTTGTTTAGCTTTACATCCATCCCAAGGTATCATTTCTAATACATCGGTGGGGCACGCCCGTACACACTGGGTACATCCTATACATGTATCATAAATCTTTACTGAATGTGACATTGGATCTATACATTTTGAACGTCATAAAATTTCGGTCTAGTAAACTAACTTATAAATGAATCCTATAGTTAGATACTGGACGAATCAATGAGTGATCATATTACTTCCTAATTTCTTTATGAAAAAGGACCAAAATACTTTGATTTCCTGTGTTTTTGCAACCCCGACCTTGCCTTACCTGCCTTAAACCTATGAATTTGAACTTATTTATAAATATTCAATTTTGCACTGATACAATAATGAATACTATTTATTCAACAAGTTTGATTGGTTAATACGAGTTGATTTTCTGTTACGATAAATTGATGAAACAATAGCTGGTCCAATAGCGGCTTCAGCGGCTGCAATAGTTATAATAAAAATGGAAAAAATGTCTCCTCTTAATTGACGATTATCACAAATATCAGAAAATGTTACAAAATTTATATTAACTGAATTTAATAGAAGTTCAAGACACATAAGGGCTCTAACCATATTTCGACTTGTGATCAATCCATAGATACCAATAGAAAATAAATAGGCACTCAAAAAAAGTATATGTTCGACCATCATTAATAAACTCCCTATCAAGATCAATTTTGATTCGTTTTAAGTTTTAATCTGAACAATAATTCAATAGATTCGATTCTAACAAATATGAAACAAATAGATTGGTAATAGATCGATATACAAAGTAAAGCCCTTCTATTCCATTTTTTAAACAGAAACAGTAATTCAAATTAACGAATTATACCTTTTCATTCTATTTGAATTAAATTACTTGTTTTAAAGATTTATTATTGACGAGCTATAGAAATAGCACCTATTAAGGCGACTAAAAGGATTATTGAAATGAGTTCAAATGGAAGAAAAAAATCCGTTGCTAAATGAATTCCAATTTGTTGATTCTTACTTATTAAATCTTGTTCTAAAATCTGATTTGATTTTGTAGTCCAGCTGATCCCATACCAGGTCGTATCCAAAATAGTAGTAATTAGTGAAATAAAAAGACTTGTACAAATCATTGAAGTAATTCCATCCCCAACCGTCCAAAGATGAAAATCGTTGTAATATTCTGAACCATTCATAAACATCACAGCAAAAATTATTAAAACATTTATAGCTCCTACATAAATAAGGAGCTGCGCAGCAGCTACAAAATAAGAGTTCGATAGAATATAGAATAAGGATATACAAAAAAGAACCAATCCCAATGAAAAGGCCGAATAAATTGGATTTGGAAGTAATACTACTGCCAGACTTCCTAATATAAGACCCGATCCTAGAAAGACTAAAAGAAAATCATGTATTGGTCCGGGTAAATCCATTTGATTTTATAAAAAAAATCGAAAAATTTCATGTCTTTGTTGACCTGACCAGGAAAAAAGAAGTTATCTTTTTTTTTTTATTTAGAAATGTTTTGTGAATCGAGAGTTTTATATATTGTTGAATTGAGGTAAATTCGAAGAAATTGTTCGAATTGTGAAATCTTCCATTATTGGTATCGGTAACCGGCCTAAAGCAATTTGATTATAATTCAATTCATGACGATTATAAGTAGAAAGCTCATATTCTTCGGACATTGATAAACAATTTGTTGGACAATACTCAACACAATTACCACAAAATATACAAATTCCAAAATCAATACTGTAATTAAGTAATCGTTTCTTTCGAATATCCTTTTGTAATTTCCAATCTACAACGGGTAGGTCTATAGGACATACACGAACACATACTTCACAAGCAATGCATTTATCAAATTCAAAATGGATTCGGCCTCGGAAACGTTCGGATGTAATCAACTTTTCATAGGGGTATTGGATAGTTACAGGTAAACGATTCGCGTGGGACAAGGTAATTACGAAACCTTGACCAATATACCTGGCAGCTCGTGTTGTTTGTTGACCAGAGCTCAAGAACCGAGTTAGCATAGGGAACATGTCGGAATATCTATAAATAATTTTACTCATTTCTTTCTCTTGTTTGAGACAAGTTATGAAGAATATAATATTCTACCCCTTCACAGTGAAAGAAGTTGGGACGAAGTCGTTAATAATAGATTACCTAAAGAAATAGGTAAAAGAAATTTCCATCCAAGATTTAATAGTTGGTCCATTCTCAGCCTTGGTAAAGTCCATCTTGTTGCAATAGAAATGAATAAGAACAAATAAGTTTTAGTCAGTGTAATAAAGATACCTATTATTGTTCCAAAAACCTTCCCTCTTTTATTTATGTCAAATAATTCAGTACAAAATAGGTTTGGAATAGAAAGATTCCACCCCCCCAAGTAAAGAACTGTTACAAATAATGAAGAAATTAATAGATTTAGATATGAAGCAATATAAAATAAGCCAAATTTTATACCCGAATATTCGGTTTGATAACCAGCTATTAATTCTTCTTCTGCTTCTGGTAAATCAAAAGGTAATCTCTCACACTCGGCTAGAGAAGAAATTAGAAAAATGATAAACCCTATAGGTTGACGCCACAAATTCCATCCCCAAAACCCATATTTGGATTGTGTTTCAACTATATCAACTGTACTTAAACTGTTAGATAATCATAGTCGACAATAACATCACTGCTTTCATCGCTATTACAGAACCGTACATGAGATTTTCGCCTCATACGGCTCCTCATAGGTCACAAATAAATCTAATAACCTTTCAACACTATTTATCTTGATGTGTTTGTAGGATCTATAGAGAATAAAACTCTTATCCTAAGGCCTAGAATTAGACTAATGGAATTCTGTCTGCTAGATTTATAATTATAATAAAAAGTGCTTCTGAATTGATCTCATATTTTAAGAATTTTCATTTTTCTTTGTTGATTAAAAACTTTAGCCTTGAATAAAAAAAAAGACTTTTTAAAGGAATATTGCATAAATATTTGATATTTAAACTTTTCATTTTCGATTACACAAAATAATTTAGGCATTACATAAGAACATAACAAGAATTTTTTTTCCTATTCTCCTTTCTCAGAAAAGAAGCATTATTCCCGTTATCAAAAGTAAAAGATTTCTTCGTTTTGATAGTTATTTACTTGATCGGTGGACAGGAACATACTCTGGGTCGAAATCGTGGGGAGTACTTCTTAAGAATTTCTACCAACTTAAAGCCCCAATTCGAATTATTTTTCTATAAAAAAAATATCCTATTGGATAATTTTTAGAATCTCCATTACAAATCCTTTGTGTATCTTGGTCTTCCTAACCATCCACTCGTTTTTTTGAATCTTTCATTAGGATAATACATCTATAGTATAAAAAACCCATACAATTGATCTCTTAAACCCGCTTCAAGTCATGATAATTTATCAACCAATCTTGGGGTAAACAGCCTTGACTGCTTATGTTTACTTTCGCTTAATTCTTGTACATAGGAAATGAGATTTCATTCTTTTAACAGCAAATTTGTAAGCTGCTTTTTTTCACCCATATAACTATCTGGTTTAATTCATCAACCCAATAATGAATAAAAAAATAAAGATTTAAATCATTCGACTTTCTTGTTATAAAGAAAAGAAAGAGGGGAATTTTTATGTTTCACCGAATCACACGTAGAGATATTGATAATACACATAGAGTTAAGGGTATTTCATAACTAATAGATTGAGCAGCAGCCCTTAATCCACCTAAAAAGGAATATTTATTATTTGATCCGTATCCTGACATAAGCAATCCAACCGGAGCAAGACTTGAAACGGCGATCCATAAAAAAACACCAATACTAAGATCAGCCAGAATAAAACGATAGCTAAAAGGAATTATTGAATAACTTAGTAAAATGGATATGACTGCTATGGACGGACCAATACTGAATAAATGAGTATCTCCTCTAGATGGAAGAAGATTTTCTTTGAAAAGTAGTTTTGTACCATCGGCTAAAGCTTGAAGAATTCCCAAAGGTCCCGCGTATTCGGGTCCAATACGTTGCTGTATCCCTGCAGATATTTCTCTTTCTAACCAAACAATTACTAGAACACCCAGTATGATTCCTAATACAAGAATTAAAATAGGGACAAGTATCCATATGATCCCATAAGCTTCTTTTAAGGATTCCAATCTGGAAAAAGAATGGATAGCTTCTATTTCTGTTATATCAATTATCATTTCAACGATCAACTTCTCCCATAATGATATCTATACTACCTAGTATCGTCATAATATCAGCCAATTTCATTCTTTTAACTAACTGGGGAAGAATTTGCAAATTGATAAACCCCGGCGGTCGGATTTTCCATCTCCAAGGAAAAACACTCTGATCTCCGATCAGAAAAATTCCCAATTCTCCTTTTGGTGCTTCGACTCTTACATAAAGTTCTTGCTTGGACAATTCAAAAGTGGGAGAAGGCTTTTTACTAATAAATCGATATTCAAAATCATTCCATTCGGGGTCTTTTATTCTATCAAAGCGCCGGCTTTCTAAATTTTCATAAGGCCCCCCTGGAATTCCTTCCAAGGCTTGTTGGATTATTTTTATGGATTCTGTCATTTCGCTGATTCGTACTAAATAACGAGCTAATGAATCCCCTTCTTTTTGCCATTTAATTTCCCAATCAAATTCAGCATAACACTCATAACGATCAACTTTACGAAGATCCCATTGTATTCCGGAAGCCCGTAGCATGGGCCCTGATAAACCCCAATTTAGTGCTTCTTCTCCGCCAATAATACCTACGCCTTCAACTCGTTCTAAAAAAATAGGATTTCGTGTAATAAGCTTTTGATATTGAGCAACCCCAGTTAAAAAATAATCGCAAAAATCCAAACATTTATCTATCCAGCCATAAGGTAGATCAGCAGCGACCCCTCCGATACGAAAAAAATTATGCATCATACGCATACCGGTAGCAGCTTCAAATAGGTCATATATCAATTCTCGTTCTCGAAAAATATAGAAAAAGGGGGTCTGTGCCCCAATATCTGCCATAAAAGGTCCAAGCCATAACAAATGGGAAGCGATACGACTCAACTCCAGCATAATAGCTCTAATATAGCTAGCCCTTTTTGGTACTTGAATATTTCCTAGCCGTTCAGGTCCATTTACGGTTATTGCTTCTGTAAACATGGTAGCTAAATAATCCCAACGTGTTACATAAGGCAAATATTGTATAATTGTTCTATTTTCCGCAATTTTCTCCATTCCTCTATGTAAATAACCCAATATAGGTTCACAGTCAATAACATCCTCACCATCGAGAGTAATGATCAGTCGAAGAACACCATGCATTGATGGGTGGTGAGGACCCATATTCACTATCATGAGGTCGTTTCTTGTAATTGGTGTAATCATAAGTATTTCCTGAGTCAGTCTTCCATGCATTTCTGAAAGTAAAAAGAAGTTCATTAAAGTTTAAACGACTAAACTCATCAAATGGTATCATGCTTCAAATTAACGGGTTTTTATTTCTCGAATAGCCAACTCATTAATTAATTCTTTATAGCGCCCTCTACTTCTTTTTGACAAATAGGCTAGTAGTCGTTGACGTTTTCCCAAAATTTTGCGCAAACCTCTCTGAGATGAAAAGTCTTTTTTGTGCAATTCCAAATGTGAAGTAAGCCTCCTTATCTTAGCGGTGAAACTTAATATTTGAAATTCAACAGACCCTCTATTTTCTTCGTTTTCTTTTTGAGAAATAATTGAAATGACTGAACTTTTTACCATAAAAAAATTCCCCTTTTTCCTTGTACAAATGTAGATTTTACCGATCAGTAATAATAATGCTATTAATTTCTATGTGGTATATACAATAATTTAATCCAAATAACTCCTAATTTTCTGAATTCAAACCATCCAATCGAATTTCAAATTCGATTTATATAGAAATATAAAATGATGGGTGCAGTTTCGCATCGAAGACCTCAAATTAAGAAACTTCTGTTAATTCATTTCGAGATCTAATTGAGATATTATTCATAGTCATTTCATATTGGATACTAGAATGAGATGTGAGACAAGAAAAGTACGTGATCGTTATATTAATTTCATATACCCTATAATTTTATATAGGGTATATATAAATAGGATTTAGGATATACAGAAAAAGTGTATTATTCACAGAATTTCAATCGCGGATACAGATATATTCTTAACATACTGAAACGGCTGCCATTATTGGTGTTAAAACAATAACGATTCATACAAGCTAAATCTTCTAATCGATAATTAGGCCAAAGAAAGAGTTTTAATTTCATTAATTTATTTTTTTCTCTATCAATATGATTATTGTTAGGTGAAACTCGGCTGGTGTTTGTTACATTCTTTTCATTCCAAAATAATGGATTTCTCTCTATAAAATTTCTATTCTTTGAACTGAAACAAATTAGAATTCTCACTTTTCTACGACGTTTAAACGATAAAATATTTTCTGGAACAAGTAAACCAAAATTATTTTTGTTTCTATTTTCGCTTATTCTTTGATATGGTAAAATAGTTTCATCAAAATTTTTCTTAGACACATATCTTTGCTCTTGATATTTTTGATTAATTTGACGCTTACTCTTATGAAGCAACGAAATACCTATAGTTTGGTACATAATAAATTGTCCATCTTTTTGGCCAGACAAACGAAGTGGTTCTACAATCAATGCTCCTTTCTTCATCAATTCTGAGAGAGTTAAATTCTTTTGAATCAACATTATATCCAAACTCATTTCTCTTTTTTGAATAGAGGATATAGTAATTTTTCTTGGATCTATCAGTCTAAGCAGGAGACAGTAGACCTTGATATTATCGATCATTCTTTGATTCAAAGTTGCGCCCCATCTCAATTGAAAAAGCAAATAACGTTTCAGGAAGAAATCTAGTTCTGCTTCTGTATTTCTTTTGTATTGTTTTTTATTTTTCCCTTTTTGCATGTCCGAGATTGCATAACTTTCTTCAATATCTTTTTGTTGTGAGAGAACGTATTTGTGATCTTCTTGGCTTGTGGGTTCTTTGTCTTCTTCGTTTCGGTACTTTTTATTCGATACTATCAACAAATTATTCTTTTTATTTTTACTACTATTTAAGTTTAAAAGAAGCAATTTACTTGGTATAAACCAAGGTTTCATTTTATATGCCTTATAAAGTAACACAAATTCTGGGAATAGCCAAAATCCCAGATTCGGTATAGGGCGCTTTAGCATTTTTTCATTCATTCCCATCCAATCAAAAAACCCCTTGTGAGGGTTTAGGGAATTTGTTTCTGGAATCATAAGATAAAAAAGATCTTTTTTATAAATTATTTGAGAGTTTTTAGTACGAATTTGATCATTTTGATATCTATTGGTATCAATTATGATCCAGGCCTCAATATCTACTTTTTGTCTAAGATAAAAATCGAAAAATTTCCAATCAAAATATTTTTTATTAGTCGGCTTTTCCATATATGGAATATCAACCTGTCCTAGATCATTTGGAATAGGGATGTTTCTCCGTATATCAAAAAGGGCTTTTTTGGCCCTGTTATAAGTATAATAAATTTCTTGGTTTTTATTTCCTTCAAAGGGAGGTCTATAAAAAAAGCATTCCGTTTTATTTTCATAATTAATAAATTTATATGATAAAAGATTATATCTATAGTATTTTCGAAAATTATCTTTTTCATTAGATAATAAATCCACTTCAGATTGTTTTTTGGAATCAACTAATAGGTTTTTTTCGTATGAATGCCGCTTGCTTAAATTTTCCTTTTTAGCTATACAGCGCTGCCGAATTCTAGTTCGCCGTTTTTCTGGTATTAATCTAGACCATCTGATCTGAGATAAATGGTATTGAAAATGCCCTTTTAACCAGTTTTTCCATTGATTCATTTCATAGCCCGGAAGTTTCTTATTTGCTAATTTAGAATTAACCATTCTTTTTTTTTCAAAAGAATCCTTTATTTTAGGCTTAATAAAGGGGGATATTCTTTGATATTGAACAGCAGGTCTTAGCGAGTTATTTCTTTTTAGTTGTGATAATTTGTAAAATACATAGGCTTGTGACATGTAGGATAAGTCATAAAAAATATGTGAATTTTCTTTAATTTTAATATTACTAATCTTATCAAGTGGCCTTTTTATAGTCAAAATAAACGCGATTGGGGTTTTCTTTTTTGTATTTATTTTTGTTTGTTTTCTTTCATTATTGTAAATCGATTTATCAATAATTTTTTTTGTTAATTTAAGAAAAAGTTCTGTATTTATTATGGTAATAATAGATAAAAATGTATCTGTGTAGGTTTTTTCAATGAAAATTTTTAAAAAGGAGGGTAATTTGGGTAATTTACAGATTAACCGAACATTTCCTCTTTTTAATATTTGCCATTTTTTCAATCTTTTAGCATTATAACTTGTTTTCTTAGGACTAAGATTATTTATTCTTCGAGTTACTTTTTTTTTCTCTTTTGAGATTCTTTCTATTTTATTTCGAATTTTACTTGTTTTATCAGCGAGATCTTTCGTTTTTTTTTCTATCAATATCAATGGAGAATTTGTCCGACTCGGAGATGTAATTTGACTAAAGGATTCATTAATTATTGGATTGCTTATCGTAAAATCTTTTTCATCTTTAAGTTCGCTCGATTTATATACTTTTCTTAATCTAAACAATAAAATTGAATTTACTTTTGAAAGTTCTTTTGTTATTTCTTTTATAAAAAAAACACCTCCGATAACCCATTTTTTTATTTCTTTTGAAACATTTCCAAGTAATTTTGTTTTTTCTTTAAAAACGGTTAGAACTCGAAAATACTTCTTTTTACTCTTTTCTATTTGTTTTTTTAATTCCTTTAAAATAGGTTTAAAAAAAGAAGGACGTTTTCGGGATGGACCAAAAGGGAGGTCCGCTTCCATTCCCCAAATTGTTAAAAAACAAAAATCATCTTTTTCTTTTTTCATTAGATCTTTCTGAAAGGATCGTGATTTTGATTTGCGCCAAGGTTTCAGACAGAAAGGAAACAATATTTTTATCTGAATACCGTCTGTCAACCAACTTTTTGGAAATTCTGTTTCGGATAATGGAACACCGTTATAGGTACATTTAAGATGTATCTCTCTATCCCATTCCTGGAAATCCTCAGCCCATTCAGGAAGTTGGAATAGGAGTATACGGCCAATATTTTTTGTAATTATTAACAAAGGTAATAGAATGCTTTTTCTAAAAATAGATTGAGTTATTAACATACAACCTCTTATTACTTGCGCAAGTTGAATGCTATCCCAAGCTTCTGCTATCCCTATTCGCACTTTTTCCTTTCTTTTGTTCTTTTCTTTTTTTTCTTCTCTTTTTGTTTGTTCTTTTGTATACTCTATAATTTTGAATGTTTCTCCGTTACACACCCAATTTCGAAAAATTACTTTAATAAATCTGGATATATCAAAAGAAAAAAGAGGGGATTTTTGCAGTCTTTCAAAAAAAAGGGGCGAGTGGGCATTTGCTTGAAACAATTCTGAAATAACTATTTTACGCCTTTGAACCCGCATAGAACCTTTGATTATATCTCGGCGAAAGTCTGATTGTTGTGAATAACGTATCAAAGCTACTTCATCTAGTTGATCGGGCGTTTTAGTATCCATAATAGTAGAATCACTACTCGCCGTGTTAGCAGTAAAAATCACTACACGTTTGCCATTTCTTGAACGAATTTGATGATCTACCGGTACGTCTTCTTGATATTCTCCTGATTGTTGTTCTAAATCGGTAATTAATCTGTATGACCATCGAGGTATTGCTTTACTGATTTCTTTTATTCTAATCAATTTTCTGCTAATTTTTTGACCATCAGGATCAGTTACAATTTTAGTTAATAAATATTTTAAATATTTTGTTCCTTTTTTGGAATCTATTCTTCCTTCTGAAAATAAAGAAGGGCTTTTCGGGTTTAGATTGGGAAATTCTGATTCTCTAACAAATTTGCTAATGAAAGTTAAAAAATTAACAATTTCCGTTGATAATGGTTTTTTATCGAATTTATTTTTTTTCTGTTCAATTTCTTGATAATCGGCATCTGAAAGAAGTATACCATGAATTCTATTTATCTCAAATTTATCTATGATATTTTCTATCAAAGTATTTTTTAAGGTTGAAGATGGAAGGTTTTTGTAAATTGTTTTCCGATATGATCCGTTGAGGAAAGGATCATATATCTTTGAAAAGTATTCTTTTGTAGAATTTTCATTACACAGTCGACTTCTTGTTTCCAGTACACTTAAAGAAATAGCTTCTTTGTCTAGAGCTTTAATTCTATTTTGAAATTCGTTGTTGAAACTTTTCCCTGTTTGTTTGTTAGTAGAAACCCAAGGGTTGTAAAGTGCATTACATAATAATTTTTCGAAAAGAGGCGGAGATATCCTTCTTTTTAGCATTTCCACAAAA